TCGAGTTATCTGAATAATGGATTTTCGAGTTATCTGAATAATGGATTTTCGAGTTATCTGAATAATGGATTTTCGAGTTATCTGAATAATGGATTTAGGGGCGAAGATCCCTACTCTAATTCTTACATGTCTTACATGTATGATACTCAATATAGTTGGAATAATCACATTAATAGTTGCATTGATAATTATCTTCAGTCTCAAATCTGTATAGATACTTCCATTATAAGTGGTAGTGAGAATTACGGTGACAGTTACATTTATAGGGCCATTTGTAGTGGTGAAAGTCGAAATAGTAGTGAAAACGAGGGTTCCAGTAGACGAACTCGCACAAAGGGCAGTGATTTAACTATAAGAGAAAGTTCTAATGATCTCGAGGTAACTCAAAAATACAAGCATTTGTGGGTTCAATGCGAAAATTGTTATGGATTAAATTATAAGAAATTTTTGAAATCAAAAATGAATATTTGTGAACAATGTGGATATCATTTGAAAATGAGTAGTTCGGATAGAATTGAACTTTTGATTGATCCGGGTACTTGGGATCCTATGGATGAAGACATGGTCTCTCTGGATCCCATTGAATTTCATTCGGAGGAGGAGCCTTATAAAGATCATATTGCTTCTTATCAAAAAAAGACAGGATTAACCGATGCTGTTCAAACAGGCATAGGCCAACTAAACGGCATTCCCGTAGCAATTGGGGTTATGGATTTTCAGTTTATGGGGGGTAGTATGGGATCCGTAGTCGGAGAGAAAATCACCCGTTTGATTGAACACGCTGCTAATCAAAAATTACCTCTTATTATAGTGTGTGCTTCTGGGGGGGCGCGCATGCAGGAAGGAAGTTTGAGCTTGATGCAAATGGCTAAAATCTCGTCTGCTTTATATGATTATCAATTTAATAAAAAATTATTTTATGTATCAATCCTTACATCTCCGACAACTGGTGGAGTGACAGCTAGTTTTGGTATGTTGGGGGATATCATTATTGCCGAACCCAATGCCTACATTGCATTTGCAGGTAAAAGAGTAATTGAACAAACATTGAATAAAACAGTACCCGAAGGTTCACAAGCAGCTGAATACTTATTCCAGAAGGGTTTATTCGACCTAATTGTACCACGTAATCTTTTAAAAAACGTTCTGAGTGAGTTATTTAAGCTCCACGCCTTTTTTCCTTTGAATCAAAAGTCAAGCAAAATCAAGTAGAGCACTAAGTTCAATTATTTTTTTTGTTTGTAGCAAAAAGTAGTTAGTTTATCGGAATCAACGTAAATAAGATAATAATGGCCTTTTCTTTGGTGATAGAAGATCGAATTGTAGAAAGAATCAAAACTAAAGTTGAGGATAGCTCTTTTTTTGACCTATATTTATATTCCTGATTACGAATCGAGAAGCCTTTATCACCATCACCAAGAGTGAGTTCTTCCTTCGATAATCGGTAAAAAAACTCTTTATCTATTTTTATAAAATTAGAAGACAAGAACAAAAGACAAAGAAATAAAGCAAAATAATCAAGTTTATTATCATACATATCTTTCTCATGTAGGAGATGAATAAGTCCATTTATTTAGTTCTACAGTTCTACATTCTTTGCACTTATTCTTATTCTACGTACTCAGTTAGATTTAGATATATAGATACTTAGATCTATACTAAGAATTTAAAATTATTCAAATTCTATTAATAATAAATATTATCTAATTAGAATTCAAATTCTTAATTTAATTATAATTATTACAAGATATCTTTATTTATATAATAATAATAACAGATACAAATAGTAAATCGAGGTACCCCTTTTATGACAGATTTTAACCTTCCATCTATTTTTGTGCCGTTAGTAGGCCTAGTCTTTCCGGCAATTGCAATGGCTTCTTTATTTATTCATGTTCAAAAAAACAAGATTGTTTAGATCCGCCGGGACCCAATCTCATCCATTTTTTTTTTGAAAACGTGGACTTGTATCATAACACGGATATCTATTTATTGGAATATAGTATAACATGTGATTTCCGCCGAACATAAAGGAAAAAACTCTTATGCCCGCAGAAACATGATATATGGATATATCAATTCTATCAATTTTCAAATAGATCAGGATCCCTGGATGGCTGAAATGTAGTCGGTGAATCTATATGTATATCGATATGTATAGTGGAATCGTATTAAATAAAGAGTATGTTATTATTTTAGATTTAACCAATTTGATGAATTACTCCTAAAGGTTGACATCAAACTAGTACTAGTTCACCTCAAACTAGTGCTAGTTGATGAGAGTTACTTCGGAAACAAAAAAGTAAAGTCAAATTTCTCTGGGGTATTATCTCAATTCCAATAAAATGCAATCGAGTAAGGTATGACTTGGCGATCAGACGATATATGGATAGAACTTATAACGGGGTCTCGAAAAATAAGTAATTTCTGCTGGGCCTTTATCCTTTTTTTAGGTTCATTAGGCTTCTTATTAGTTGGAACTTCCAGTTATCTTGGTAGA